CTGATAAGTACAGGTACAAGATAGGCCGAGAGAACTTGAAAAGGAAAGAGATCCTGCAAGAGTTGTTCTTTTTTCAAAGGCACCCAACTGTTCTCGAGGAATACGTAGGGCTAAGAACTATGTTCGCATATAATACGCTGTTTAAGCTGAAAGATCCACTGGACTTTTTTTCATACGCTATTGAAAGGAAAAAAATCAATGTGAAGGGACTAACGCGACTGCAGAGCGAGGTTATTAAAATCTGGAGTAAGCGGGGGCTGATGTGTGTCGAACCCCTTCGTCTGTCTGTAACAAATAATAGCCAGTTTATTATGTATCAAATCATAGCTAGTTAATTACTTCATAGGAGTAAGCGGCAAACTAATGAAAGATACCAAGAGAAACCATATTATTCCGATGACTCGAATGATTTGTATTATTTGAAGAAGATAATTAAATGCCGTTATCGAAGACAAACTGGGAATCTCTACATCAATCATTATGATTTGCTTATTCCTGAAAATTTTTTATCGTCTAGACGTCGTAGAGAATTGAGAATTCGAAATTGTTTCTATTTAAAAACTGGGCTGGGTATAGTGTGGATAGAAATCGAATATTTAGCAATGAGAGCAAGGGAGAGTGGTCAATATAGAGATCAAGTCCTAAAATGCAAATTTTTTCTTTGGCCTAATTATCGATTCGAAAATTTAGCTTATATGAATCGCTATTGGTTTGATACTAATAATGGCAGTCGGTTCAGTATGGTTAGGATATACATGTAACCACGATTGAAAATTAGTTGATGATACATTTTTCCTATATATCCTGTACCATATCTGGTATCTGAAAGCAAACAGATGTACATATGACTTGTCTTACATCTGATTCTAATATAGGAGACTAATCCAATGACGTATCAATTAGATCTAAAAATGAATCAAGAAAATCTTCTTCATTTTCGATTCCAATTTTTAGCTTTTGAAAATGAAAAAATGGACTATTCTTTTGTATCCCTATCCGAATCCAATTTTCAATTGGATTGATTAATTTTATCACATAAAATTAGGATTCCACTAGAATCGGCAGTATTCAATCCGATCTGATAGTATGGTAGAAAGAAATATATGAATCGTTTTTTCTACCATACTCTCTATTAGTATAGTATTATTAGAAAATATTCTATTATTATTCTAAAAGATTCCAAAATTTGTGTATACCAAATAAAAATAACTGGCATCTTAATTTGGAATCGTGTGGCAATTACTTTGACGTTAAAATCATGACATAATCATCCGGTTAAGATCGATCTAAACCATCGTATTATGTATACGATTCAACATGTTATGGATAAAATTCGCAAAAAGCCTATTCCTTCTGGTCCTGGGGATTCTGTGCTTGAAAAAAACCAGGGTCATCTCGTTCAAATCATTGATCCGGTACTAGATGTAGCCTTTCCGGCGGACAAGATGCCTAAGGTTTATAACGTTCTGTTAGTTCAAGGTCGAGATACTGTCGGTCAACCAATTAATGTGCGTTGTGAAGTACTGGCATTACTAGGAGACAATCGAGTTCTAGCTATACCTAGAGCTAGATTGTCTTCATATCGTCGTCTAATGATAGGAATGAAAGTATTTGACACGGGAGCTCCTCTATATACTGAGCAGCAGATAGAAGAGGCTATTGAAAAAGAAATGAAAATGACAGTAGTACAGCTTAAACCCCCTTATTTCGGTTTCGATGACAGCGTATTCATCAAGCCGTCGTCGTGTGTAGCGAGTAAAGCAATAAGGTTTCTGTTAGTGCTATACTTTGTCGTTCATAGTAAGGTTTAGAAGATAATCCGAATCGAATAATTCAAAAAAATCTTATAATAATATTGTTTAATTTATACAATATTATTTATTATACGAACATTCTATTCTCTTCATTTTGTCTTAATTCTATAGGGTTCAATAATCGATTAAATACATTATTCTAAATAAATACATATTTGTAAAAAAAGGGGGTTTATGGTAAAAAATTCATTTATTTCCGTTATTTCACAAAAAGAAAAGGAAGAAAACCAGGGATCTGTTGAATTTCAAGTATTCCATTTTACCAATAAGATACGAAGACTTTCCTTACATCTGGAATTGCACAAAAAGGACTATTTATCTCAGAGAGGTCTGCTAAAAATTGTGGGAAAACGTCAACGTCTGCTAGCTTATTTGTCAAAAAAAAATAAAGTACGGTACAAAGAATTAATAGGTCAGTTGAATATTCGAGAGAAAACAAAGCCGTTAATTTGAAAAGTCATTTTGAATTATTCACTTAAATTTTGATAAACCTCTTTTCGCTTTCAGTAATTCATGGAAGAATGAATCGGGAAAAACCCTATGACCGCACCAGTTACAAGAAAAAATCTCATGATAGTAAATATGGGTCCTCACCACCCATCAATGCATGGCGTTCTTCGACTCATCGTTACTCTAGATGGTGAAGATGTTATTGACTGTGAACCAATATTGGGTTATTTACACAG